GATAAGCGGGTCAGGGGATTGTTTGGAAGTAGGTGCATCCCTACTTCTGGTGTGTCTTCCGGACTGGAGTCGTAGACTCAAACTAATGAGTTCTTCCCCATTCTATGCGTATCCTCCTTCAATTCAAGGGTTGATCTTTCAAGGGTTGATATTCTGGTGTCCCAGGCGTAGAGGAACCACACCGATCCATCTCGAACTTGGTGGTGAAACTCTGCCGCGGCAACAATACTGCAGGGGGGGCCCTGCGGAAAAATAGCTCGACGCCAGGATAAGAAAAAAAAGTGGAATGCCCTTCATTCTCGTAGGGTTCATCTCTATCCGGAACTCCATATAGCACATCCTTCCACTCCTTTCTCAGTGGTAGGAAAAATGCCGATGAATGGGGGAAGGGGAATCTTGGGATTACGAGTCTTTACCAACCTCCAGAATAGATAGATGGAGGGAAAAAGGAGTTGGTTCCGGTCCAGTCTATTTCATAGAAGTGAATCCAAGAACGGATCCGGTGGGGTCGGGGCCTGTAGCTCAGGGGATTAGAGCACGTGGCTACGAACCACGGTGTCGGGGGTTCGAATCCCTCCTCGCCCGCAATCAATCCCAGATGAAATCTCCCTTCTATCTCCGGATCTTGTATTTTGTATCGGGAGGAGTCGGCATGTAATTTTGGGAGCTACACTATAGCTATCGAGGAGATAAGGGCATTTTCTTCATCTATTGCTCGGTCGATAATTTATTATTCTAAAAATTGGAATGGAAACTCCAAGTATATGGTTAATGGTTAGGGGTATCTAGCTAGATACTTGGCTTATGGAATGGATGGGATTTCGAGTCCCATTCCTATTTTGAGTCCCGTTCAAAGGATTTGGAGTCCTCTGGAAACGAGGAAGGAATGGGATTTTGAGTCCCATCCCCTATGTGTTTGATGAGACACCAAACAACCAACTACTAATATTTCTGGTCCATCTCATTTACATTTGAGATCTTCGAGAGGAATCACGTTCATATCTCAGTCGTTCTTTTTGTTTCTTCCTCTCCTTTCTCTCTCTCCTTTATCTGTGAGACTATTCCTTGAGTTTCGGGTCTCGCTCCAATCCTTTCGGATGTTAGGATTTGCTGTCCCAGCCTTGGTTCGGAGGGAGAAAGAGAATCGGAGAGAGAAAGAGAAAAGGTGGGACTTACTGCCTCACATATCTCTGCAATAGGACCCACTCGTCTCTCGAGTCGGAGAGACATTTCCGGTGCTACTTCACTCGGGAAGAGAAGACAAGCATGGAAATCGACCAAGTGAAAATTTTGAGTTCCATTGGTGAGAAGCGAGAAGTCGAGGTACTTTTCCCATAGATGCGAGACCTCTGGACGCCTCGCGTAGGATTCGAACCTCCGTACTACGCGGTACTACATTTCGAGCCTAGTATGCCTACCCTTCTTTCGAAGCAGGGAAACGCGGTGGAGTTACGTTCACCAATCCAATTATACAGGTGTATCTATATGCCTGTCAACTGCTGAACCGAATTTCCATCTTTTTTTTACCAAATTTACTAACTGGGAGACTCCACCCAGGTCAGGTTTAGACGAGGTCCCTGGACCTTTTCCATTACTCATTGCTTTTTCATGGAGTGGTAGGATTCCACTTCATACTGACGATGGCCGAGGGTTCGAATCTATTCTCGCCCGCAATCAATCATCCCTAAAGGGGTGGTTGATTCCCTCCTCCTACAGAGATAGAATTTTTTTTCACGACCTGACAAGCCCACGCCTACCTCGCAAGCAAATCTTTTTCTCGGTATCAATCAAATAATACCATATGAAGATGCAAGAAGGAGAGGCATTTTCCTTCCGCCTAAATACTTGGATGTAGCAGCATGGGTTGTCACTGCCCAACCCCAGCTGTGCATCGCACGGAAATACTTATATCTCCTCCGGAATAGACGAGTGATCATTTTCCTAGCAAGCAAGTGATTCCGGGTGCGAAAAGACAAATACAAGCTAGATAGGAGAATGTCAGGATCAATTACCGAAGAAGATATAACTATTTCGTAAGTTGTAGAGACAGACTAGTTGGGACAGCAGAAGCAGAACCGGCTTTTGATAAAAGTCGTTTTAAAAAAAAAGTTCGCGTCACAATTTGAAGTGAGTCTAGAATAAAGTATTCCGTGTGATCCCGATAATGGGATCTATTAATATACCCGATAGGATTGATGCTAGTGCACGAATGATCATAGCTATTTCAATAGAACTTTTTGAAATTGAAATTGATGGAGAAACTAATGAATTTTGTATGTAAGTTGTGGATGCATCGCTCCTCCCATTCTTCCCAGTGAACATTAATTTAATTATTTTGAGATAGTAGTAGATGGAGATGACACTTGTGACGAGCGCTGCCAGAACTGATGGGTACGAACCAGCCTTCCATCCATGCCAAAAGGGATAGAGTTTACCGAAAAAACCGGATGGTGGAGGGATACCCCCTAGGGATGGTGAACGTAAAACCGGAGAGAATGTTAGAACAGGATCCTTCATGTATAATCCCGCGTAATCCCTAATATTATCAGTTCCGGTTCGTAAACCAAATGGGGTGATACGAGCAAAAGTTCCCAGATTCATGAGTATATAGATAAACGTATAAGTTATCATACTTGCATAACCGTTCTCCGGGTCTGCAGCAAGTACTCCAATCATAATATATCCAATTTGGCTTATAGAGGGATAAGCTAGCATACGTTTCATGCTTATTTGAGTAACGGCAATTAGATTTCCTAATATCATACTAGAAGTAGCCAATAATCCTACCACGATATGCCACTCGTTAGATAAATATGGGAAAATTAGACCGAAGAGTCGCGTAGATAAAGCTGGAGCTGCTACTTTAGAGGTAACGGAGAAAAAAGCAACGACTGGTGTAGGAGAGTCAGAGTCGAAAAGAAGATTTTCGATCTTTCCGCTCATTCAGAACCGTGCATGAAATTCTTACTTCACACGGCTCCTGGTTCATAAGAGATTCACTACTGATATTGCTCCCAGAACCTTCCTCGTGTATGTTTCAAACCCATTATTCCTTGAATAATTCATAATCATTCAATATGAGGACTAATTGTTAACTTCTCGGAGAATCCCTCATCATTTGTTTAGATTACCCACCAGCAGTTTCGTCTCGAATTTTTTCTTGCTTGTTTGTCCTTCTTCATTTTTCACCGGAATCCTTTCAACAACTAAAACAACTTGTTGAGTTGGTAGGCACACACGCCCGGCGGGAGAGACAAATTGTGACTTTTTTCGTTCCTG